TCTTTGAAATTTTTTGAGTCCGGTCGCGAGGTCTGACTGAATAGTAGGTATGAATCATAGTTTAAATATTTCTTTTCTTGATCTATTTCATTCCATATATTCCGTGCTCCAGATACTAGAATGAATATCCGACGAGGCAAAACCCATCTCTCTCAAGATGACAGACCCATTCTCTGTACTATCAATAGGATCAATTATAACAAGTCACACACTCATATTCCGGAAATACCGAAACAAAGGAATTTCACGGTCAAACTGCCGGAATGACCTAAAAATCCTAGTCCTAAGTGATTCACTTTGGATTGAAAAGACAGTACTTCGCAATTCCTATGAACCTAATTCATTGAAATTCCATCCAGTAAAACGGAAGAGTTATAAATCTCCAAAATAATAGATAGGAATACCGCGAAGAGAGCCATTGCGACACCCATCAACGGGGTAGTTCCCCATCCGGGCGCTACTTTACCATATTCCGAATTCAACGGTTTCAATAAACTTCCTAGACCAGTCTGTCTTGGTCTTGGACCAGATCTCGAATTATTCTCAACGGTTTGTGTAGCCATAAATCCTATTGCATTGATTGAATTTTATTGACTTTGTAAATCATACCGTTGTAAATAACCGATCTTATCATAGATCCATTGTGGTCTTGAAATTTTATAATAATGGAAATAGCAACCCTAGTCGCCATCTTTATATCTGGTTTACTTGTAAGTTTTACCGGGTACGCCTTATATACCGCTTTTGGGCAACCCTCTCAACAACTAAGAGATCCATTTGAAGAACATGGGGACTAATTGAAGTCAAGTAATGAGCCGCCCGTGTTGGGCGGCTCATTACTTGACTTTAATGCACTAATTCATTAGTATTTCTAAAGTAACATTATACTTTAACTATAATTGAGATAATCAAAAATCATTTTTTAGTCGGAACCTTAGGCGGTTCTCGAAAAAAGATAGCGAAAAAAATGATTCCTAGAGTCGAGACTAAGAGGAATGTATAAACCAATGCTTCCATAAATTCGATCGTGGTTTACAATTATAGCTTCCACACCTGTTCATTTGGGAGCATCTCCCAGATAAAGACAAGAGTCAAAGAAAAGGGCGATTTAAATCCAGCAAAATTGATCTGGTAATCTATGTAGAAAGTGAAATCAAAAAAAATCCAATAGAAGCGAAAGATACCATATCAGATCAATGTTTATCAGATTACCTGTCTCCTTGTAGTTGGATCCCCAAGTTTTTGGAATGCTCCAAATTCTACTTGAGCATCCAAATCTGGATCAATCCCCGCAAAAACATCTCTGAACAAGGTTCTAGCACCATGCCAAATGTGTCCGAAAAAGAAGAGCAAAGCAAACGAAGCATGCCCAAAAGTGAACCAACCCCTCGGACTACTACGAAAAACACCATCAGATTTCAAAGTAGCACGATCTAATTCAAAAATTTCACCTAATTGAGCGCGTCTAGCATATTTTTTCACAGTTGCAGGATCACTATAACTGACTCCGTTAAGTTCGCCACCATAGAACTCAACAGTTACCCCTACTTGCTCAACACTATACTTCGATTCCGCCCTTCGAAAAGGAACATCGGCTCTCACAATTCCGTCTCCATCTACCAAAACTACCGGAAATGTTTCAAAAAAAGTAGGCATACGACGTACAAAAAGCTCACGCCCCTCTTTATCTCTAAAGATAGGGTGCCCTAACCATCCAACAGCTATTCCGTCCCCGTTATCCATTGAGCCCGCTCTGAATAATCCCCCCTTTGCGGGATTATTGCCGATGTAATCATAAAAAGCTAATTTTTCAGGAATTTTAGACCAGGCTTCTGATAAACTCTGATTTTCAGCTAGTCCGGCACCAACCCTTCGATAGATTTCTTGCTGGAAGTATCCCTGATCCCATTGATAACGGGTGGGACCGAATAATTCGATGGGGGTAGTTGCCGAACCATACCACATAGTTCCGGCAACAACAAAAGCCGCAAAAAAGACAGCAGCGATACTACTGGAAAGAACAGTTTCAATATTACCCATACGCAACCCTTTGTATAGGCGTTGGGGCGGACGAACACTAAGATGAAATAGGCCTGCTAATATGCCCAATGTCCCTGCTGCAATATGATGAGAGGCTATGCCTCCCGGAACAAAAGGATCAAAACCTTCTACGCCCCACGCAGGACTTACAGATTGTACTTTTCCAGTTAGTCCGTAAGGATCGGACACCCATATTCCAGGACCATACAAGCCCGTTACATGAAATGCACCAAACCCAAAGCAAGCTAACCCTGATAGAAATAAATGAATTCCAAAAATCTTGGGCAAATCCAAAGAAGGTTTTCCTGTACGTTCATCACGGAATATTTCTAGATCCCAATACACCCAATGCCAGATAGCTGCCAAAAAGCACAAACCAGAAAACACAATATGCGCCCCGGCCACACCCTCGTAACTCCAAATACCCGGATTTGTTACAGTTCCTCCTGTGATACTCCAACCTCCCCATGAATTGGTTATTCCTAAACGAGTCATGAAGGGTATAACAAACATACCCTGTCTCCACATTGGATCAAGAACGGGGTCAGAGGGATCAAAAACGGCTAATTCGTATAGAGCCATTGAACCAGCCCACCCAGAAACTAGAGCTGTATGCATTATATGGACAGCAAGCAACCGACCGGGATCATTCAATACGACGGTATGAACACGATACCAAGGCAAACCCATGAAAATACCCCTTTATCAAAGAAAAATAAAAAAAAAAAAGATAGGAGGAATTTGATTGATGAGTATAATGATATTATG